TATATTATATATATTATAACTAAGAATGTAGTACAAGTAATTCCAGACTTTTCGTAGATGTAGAAAAATAGTATAAACAAAAAAACTCATAATTTTTTTATTTCTTGATCATCCAAAATTGTCAAAGAATTGGCAACAAAAATTTTGTTCTTGTTATGAACTTGATGTTGATAACTCCACGAATCTAGAAATTCATTTCGGACAATTGAACCTTCTCGAACTGTTTCTTTTTAAGAACCAAAAAGATTTGGGCTAAAATAACAGATGCAAAGAAGAACAAAAGACCTTGTACGCGCAATGGATCTTGAAGTACTATTTCTGCATCTCCCTGACCAAATCCACCCACATTAGGATTACTTGTTAATGGTTGATCAAGTTTGATAGATTCACCCTCTGAAACAAGAAGTTCTGGTCCCCGAGGGATAATATCAACGACTTCACGTCCATCCGAGGCATCTACTATGGTTATTTCGTATCCGCCCTTTTCTTTTCGAAAAATTTTCTTTACTATACCGGATGCTGTAGCATTATAAACTGTATTATTACTCTTGCTTCCGTCAGGATAAATCTGACCCCTTCCCCTGTTACCACCTACATATATCGGATATTTTAAGAAGTGAACATCTTTCTTAGTAGTAGGGTCCGGGGAAAGAATCGGAAAGGTGATTTCACTATATTTTTGCCCCGGAACAGGGCCTATCACAAGAATATTTTTTTTATTGGGGCGATAGCTCTGAAAAGAAAGATTGCCTATCTTTTCTTTCATCTCGGGAGAAATACGATCGGGTGGGGCTAATTCAAATCCCTCAGGTAAAATAAGAACAGCCCCCACATTCAAACCCCCTTTTTTGCCGTTAGCAAGAACTTGTTTTAGTTGCATATCATAAGGAATTCGAACAACTGCTTCAAATACAGTATCAGGAAGAACCGCTTGTGGAACCTCAATATCCACGGGCTTATTAGCTAAATGGCAATTGGCACATACAATACGCCCAGTTGCTTCTCGTGGATTTTCATAACCTTGCTGTGCAAAAATGGGATACGCATTTGAAATGGATGACCGAGTTATTATATATATCATGACCGATACGGAAATGGATCGAGTAATCTGTTCTTTTATCCAAGAAAAAGTATTTCTAGTTTGCATGGTCTAATCGTTGATCCCGAAAATTTCTACAATAAATTGGGTAGGTTGCTAGTATAGTTCCCTATCCACGATTCTGCTATTTGCCTTACTGAAGTGAATTTACTCAAATAATATTACTGGAATATGGGGGGAAATCCCCGCCTTGAATAGGTAGAAATAGAAAGAGTAAGTACGATTTTTAATGCTTTGATTATGTACGAAGTAAGAAGCATTAGAATTCTAAATTCTAATTGGATTAATATCCAGATATCGTTTTTCTTTTCAATCATTCATTGAATGATAAATCACTACAAGTGATGGGGATACACGATTTAAATAACGGAAAATCAAAAATTTCAAAATTGTATCTAGAATGACTGGAAACGTGGAAACAAGACCAGATATAATCTGATCGTTATGCGCAAATCCAAAATCTTTGTAGATAGAGCCAATCATTAGTTCCCAACCGTGGGGCGAATGAAATCCGATACATAAATCGGTTAATAAAAGAATCGAAAAAGCTTTTATTGTGTCGCTTAAGTTATATAGGAATTCCTGAACCCAAGAGTTAAGAAGAATAAGTTCTTTATTCCCCAGAATAGAATAAGCACTAAGAATAAGGAAACAGATTATATTTGTCGAGAAGTGCAAAATCATATGGATACAATCCTCATTGTGCATCTTGATCAATTGAATCGTTTCATTGTGGATTCCTATACGAAGCTTTTGTCGATGTGTTTCCGGGTATTCCTTTATCATTTCGTCCAACAAACAGAGCTCCTCTAATTTGATGAATTTTTCTATAAGACTCGTTTCTTGAATATCATTCAAAAAAGTTTCAGATTGCTTAATATTCCACCAATTAGTAACCCAAGATTCCAGACTTTTTTGAAATGATAGAGAGATCCACCAGGGTAAAAAGACTATAGATGCAAGATATAGAAAAGGAATAAATGCTCTCTTTTTTTCCATTTTTTTTCATCTAGAAATTGTTAACGAACCCGTCGCGCTCGACGACTCTATGCGACCTAATATTTCTATGAAACATGAGTTCTATTACTCTATTACAAAGTATCGAATCCATGAATCTATTCTATGTTTTTTTGTTATGATTTGGTACTTAGTCCTTGAATCTTGAAAAAACACAAAATATACAAAATAGAGGATAAAGAATCCACTCTGAATTCGAATGAAGAAATAAAAAAAAATAGTGTTTCCAGATATTGCAATTGGTCAAATTCGAAGCAATTCCTTCCTTTTAATGAATACGTGGGACAGCCACTTCAATTAATGAATATTATTTTGATTTCAAAACGAGAGAACTTACTTTACTACCAAAATTTCAATCAAAGATGTGGAAAAATTTCACGAGTTACCCATAGCACAAAATAAGGAATTAAGGGTCTGAATGTGATGATCAAAAAAGGGTGGCAAAACAAGACAAAATTCGAAGAATCAAATTCTCGTTATAATTATAAGAAAGCCAATTGTTTGATCATTAAAGAGAACAAAAGAAAGAAAAAAAAATAAAACGAAAGATTGCTAAATCTAAATAATAAAAAAAAATACATGATTTATTTGTATTGTATCTAACCTATCAATTCTAACTACTGGGCCGAAAGAAAGTTATTTATTTCGAGTTGATATATAGAATGAATCCATTATTCTTTCGATTTTTTACTTTTTTTGTTACTGAATTGCATTGAGAATTCAGTTGAGTCGATTTCCATACGAATAAAATACCCCTTTGTTTGTGTAGACAAACAAAAATTCCCTTTTTGGTTTTTCTGTATACCTGTATACGTCTGTTTTGACCCGAATGGGTGTTCTGATGAAATTTCCGTTAAGGTACGCCGTATAAAAAAAGGATTGTAGAGTTTTTATTTTAGTCCGAGTTGAGAAAGAAAGCATTAATTTCAAAATACTTCAATTGGTACACGCAAGAAATAGGCCAATTCAGCAGCTTTTTGTTCAATTTCTCGTGGAGTCAAATTCTCATCAGTCCGAGTCAAGGGAATGGCCCCCTGTCCTCTGATTTCCAGATAAAGGACACGACGAGTATAAATACCCTCTTTAAGTTCTATTCTAACGGACTGAATATCTTTTATAAGAAATCGGAGGAAGATGCGACGATTTTTTCCAGGAAATCCCCAACGAAAAATACATATTATTCCTTCTTTTCTATCGAATCGATCATAACCACTCCCTACATTCCACGAAATTGTACACCACAAATAGGAGCTAATAAAGAGGCCTGCGATCCCATAGAAAGACATCACGATTCCTTGTGGAAAAAAAAGAATTTGCTGGGGTGGAAATAAGGATATCAAATTCCTACCAAGATAGCTGGAAATTCCAACCAATAAGAATCCTAATGAACCTAAAAAAAGGATAAATGCCCAGCAGAAATTACTTATTTTTCGAGATCCCGTTATAAGTTCTATCCATATACGTTCTGATCGCCAATTCATAGTAGATCGGGTTGCATTTAATTTGAATTGAAAGAATATCCCAAATGAATTTGACTTTCCTTATTCTTTTTGTTTCCGATGTAACTCTCATCAACTAGTACTATTCTGATGTGAATCTTTACTTTAAACTAGTTAGATCGACAATAATAACATCTACCCCTAATGTCATGTTTCCACGTGCACATGCATAAGGCCTCTTTCGTTTATGTTCGGAAGAACTCACGTGGTAGACCATTCCGCTAAAAAGATATCTGTGTTATGATTCAAGTCTAAGTCTTGAAAAATTAGATTTGTCCCACAGGATCTAAACAATCTTGTTTTTTTGAACATGAAGAAATAAGGAAGCCATTGCAATTGCCGGAAATACTAGGCCTACTAAAGGCACCAAAATAGAGGGAAAGTTGATAGTTGTCATAGAATGGGTACCTCGATTTACTATATTGTACCTGTTTGTTATATTTTTTTTGTTTTATTATTATATTAATAAATTAATTCGAATTCTAATTCTATAGAAGGAGAAGTGAGTAGAGTATATATAATAAGTGCAAGGAATGTAGAACTAAAAAAATCAGCTTTCCGCATATAATATATGATAATCGACTTTATTATTCGTCATCTTTTCTTCTTTCTTTTGCTTCTACTAATCTACTAATTCAATAAAATAAATAAATCGAAAGAAGAAGGTTTCTTATAAATTTCATTTCCAAAGGAGTTTCAAGAGGGATTTTCAATAAGGAAAAAGAAAGGGGATTCCCGGAAAATCCCGAAAGAGGAAAAAAGTGATTTTTGAATTTTATACATATGTAAAAATGGAAAGAGGGAACATGAAATTTGTTTTATTTGACAAATTTCGCAGAAGGAAAAGGAAGAAGTCGTTCTTTTTTTCTTATTGATAGAGGTTTCCTGATTAGTAATCGGAAATATAATGAATATATATAGAATTATTCAAATTTTTTTCTTTTTTCTATTCTACAATTAGGGTGTCACCAACTAAAAACCTCCATTCCTCTGGTTTTGACTTTGATTCCGATAAACCAAATACTTTATTGACACAAATAATTGACCTTAATGCTTGACTTGATTTTGATTCAAAGGAAAAAAGCGTGTAGCTGAAATAACTCACTTAGAACGGCCTTTAAAAGATTACGTGGTACGATTGGATCCAATAAACCCTTATGGAATAAATATTCGGATGCTTGTACACCTTCGGGTACTGGCTTATTCAATGTTTGTTGAATTACTCTTTTACCCGCAAATGCAATGTAGGCGTTGGGTTCGGCAATAATGATATCCCCCAACATACCAAAACTGGCTGTCACCCCACCAGTAGTAGGAGATGTAAGGATTGGTACATAGAATAACTTTTTATTTGATTGATAATTATATAAAGCAGCTGATATTTT